GTCAGATCCCAACAATATCAATCCATTTTATTCTATTTATTCCAAGGCAAGGATTCAACAATCACTTAGTCAAAATCAAGTAACTATTCGTACGTTGTTGAATAGGAATAAGGACTCTCAATCTTTGATAATTTTGTCATTATCTAATTGTTTTCAAATGGGTCCATTCAACGATGCAAAATATTACAATGTAATAAAAAAAGAATCAATGAAAAGAGATACTCTAATTCCAATTAGGAATTCGTTGGGGCCTTTAGGATTAGGAAGAGCCTCTAAAAGTAAGAATTTTGATTCAATTTACCATTTAATAACTTATAATCAGATCTCGGTAACTAAATATTTACAACTTGACAATTTAAAACAGACTTTTCAGGTACTTAAATATTATTTAATAGATGAAAATGATAGAATTCATAATCCCGATCCATGCAGTAACACCGTTTTGAATCCATTCAATTTGAATTGCCATTTTCTCCATCATAATTATTGTGAAGAAACATCTACAATAATTAGCCTTGGGCAGTTTATTTGTGAAAATGTATGTATAGCGAAAAACGGACCGCACCTAAAATCGGGTCAAGTTCTAATTGTTCAAATTGACTCTGTAGTAATAAGATCAGCTAAACCTTATTTGGCCACTCTGGGAGCAACTGTTCATGGTCATTATGGAGAAATCCTTTACGAAGGAGATACGTTAGTTACATTTATATATGAAAAGTCGAGATCTGGAGATATAACGCAAGGTCTTCCAAAAGTGGAACAAGTGTTAGAAGTTCGTTCGATTGATTCAATATCGATGAACCTAGAAAAGAGGATTGAGGGTTGGAACGAGCGCATAGCAAAAATTCTTGGAATTCCTTGGGGATTCTTGATTGGTGCTGAGCTAACTATAGTACAAAGTCGTATCTCTTTGGTTAATAAGATCCAAAAAGTTTATCGATCTCAGGGGGTGCAGATTCATAATCGGCATATAGAGATTATTGTGCGTCAAATAACATCAAAAGGGTTGGTTTCAGAAGATAGAATGTCTAATGTTTTTTCACCCGGAGAACTAATTGAATTGTTGCGGGCGGAACGAACAGGGCGTGCTTTGGAAGAAGCAATCTGTTACCGAGCCATTTTATTGGGAATAACGAAAGCATCTCTAAATACTCAAAGTTTCATATCCGAAGCGAGTTTTCAAGAAACTGCTAGAGTTTTAGCAAAAGCCGCTCTCCGGGGTCGTATCGATTGGTTGAAAGGTCTGAAAGAGAACGTTGTTCTCGGGGGGATGGTACCCGTTGGTACTGGATTCAAAGGATTAGTACAACGTTCAAGGCAACCTAACAACATTCCTTTGGAAAAAAAAAGAATGATTTATTCGAGGTGAAAATGAGAGATATGTTGTTCTACCACAGAGAATTATTTGATTTTTTCATTTCAAAGAATTTATACGATACACCCAAACAATCATTGCGAGGATTTAATGATTCCTAAGAGCAGATTCTTAACTATTTTCGGTCATTTTTTTTATTTGGTAGGTAATAGTAATAAAGATAATAACAAATAGAATAGAAATAAATTAATGGCTTGAATCATGTATCAACGGCTAATATCTGTTAGAGGTAGAAAAGAAGGTTCCATCGGAACAATTATTTATTTCTATTTCAGGGTACCTCGTCTCTTTTTTTTAAAAAAAAAAAAAGAGAGGAAGTGTGGGGAGAGAAATGACAAGAAGATATTGGAACATCAATTTGGAAGAGATGATGGAAGCAGGAGTTCATTTTGGTCATGGTACTAGTAAATGGAATCCTAGAATGGCACCTTATATCTCTTCAAAGCGTAAAGGTATTCATATTATAAATCTTATTAGAACCGCTCGTTTTTTATCAGAAGCTTGTAATTTAGTTTTTGATGCAGCAAGTAGGGGAAAACAATTCTTAATTGTTGGTACCAAAAATAAAGCAGCTGATTCAGTAGCACGGGCTGCAATAAGGGCTCGTTGTCATTATGTTAATAATAAATGGCTCGGTGGTATGTTGACGAATTGGTATACTACGGAAACGATACTTCATAAGTTCAGGGACTTGAGAACGGAACAAAAGATAGAGAGACTCAACCGTCTTCCGAAACGAGATTCGGCTATGTTGAAGAGACAATTATCTCACTTGCAAACATATCTGGGCGGGATTAAATATATGATGGGATTACCAGATATTGTAATAATCGTTGATCAGCAAGAAGAATATACGGCTCTTCGAGAATGTATCATTTTGGGAATTCCAACGATTTGTTTAATCGATACAAATTGTGACCCAGATCTCGCAGATATTTCGATTCCAGCAAATGATGACGCTATAGCTTCAATCCGATTAATTCTTAACAAATTAGTATTTGCAATTTGTGAGGGTCGTTCTAGCTATATACGAAATACGTGATTAATAATAAGATAAATAAATTATTTTTGGAACTCCATTTTTGTAACTCCATAGATTTATGAAATCGGTTACAATTTTTTAATCGCGCAAAAGAGATACAAGTAACTTAGGGGTATTATGTGATTAGTTGATATCAAAAATATATAATTCAAGTAGGCAAGTCAAAAATAGATGGTTGAATCAAAATAATTCTTTTTTTTTTAAGTTCTATTTCTTTCAGAGGGCAATATGAATGTTCTATTATGTTCTATCAACACACTAAAAGGGCTATACGATATATCTGGTGTGGAAGTTGGCCAACATTTGTATTGGCAAATAGGAGGTTTTCAAGTCCATGCCCAAGTACTTATTACTTCTTGGGTTGTAATTGCTATCTTATTAGGTTCAGCCATTATAGCTGTTCGTAATCCACAAACCATTCCTACTGACAGTCAGAATTTCTTCGAATATGTCCTTGAATTCATTCGAGACGTGAGCAAAACTCAGATTGGAGAAGAATACGGTCCATGGGTTTCCTTTATTGGAACTTTGTTTCTATTTATTTTTGTTTCGAATTGGTCAGGTGCTCTTTTACCTTGGAAAATCATACAGTTACCTCATGGGGAATTAGCCGCACCTACAAATGATATAAATACTACCGTTGCTTTAGCTTTACTCACGTCAGTAGCATATTTCTATGCGGGTCTTACCAAAAAAGGATTAGGTTATTTCGGTAAATACATTCAACCAACTCCAATCCTTTTACCCATTAATATCTTAGAAGATTTTACAAAACCCTTATCACTTAGTTTTCGACTTTTCGGAAATATATTAGCTGATGAATTAGTAGTTGTTGTTCTTGTTTCTTTAGTACCTTCAGTGGTTCCTATACCTGTCATGTTACTTGGATTATTTACAAGCGGTATTCAAGCTCTTATTTTTGCAACTTTAGCTGCGGCTTATATAGGCGAATCCATGGAGGGTCATCATTGACTAGTTTTCGAAATAGGCTTTTTTTAGCTTAAGACTTACGCAATATATGCGCGGATCAAGATAATCTGCTTAGGGAACATAACATAATATATAAATCAATTTATATTATATAATATATTCTATAATATAAATAAGATATATACGATCTAGAGAGGAATAGTAAAAAAAGCTTAAGATCTTAGAGATATTAGGGAGTTGCAACAAACAGGGAAGTAAAAAAAAGGAAAGAGATCTAAAAGATCTTTTTCCTAAAATTCCAGTTAGGTCCATTTATACCCCCTCCAATGAATATTCTCTTTATATTGTTTTGTTCATTTAATTCCAATATTCAACATTATTAGCTATTAGTAATCATAATCTGAATAATAATTTGGATACTATTACTTATAGTATTATGGCGTGCTATTCTTTAAAAAGATGTTATTGTTATATAGAATGATGCCCATTCAAGTTGATTTCATCCAATTCAACGATTGACCAAAAGATGATTTTAATAAATAATAAATTACATTAACTTAGATCAATCAAATACTACTATTTCGATGTAATGATTCGATCTAAGGAATTTGTCCATGTAGATTGATTGTTCCCATGTAGTCGAATAAAAAAAGAAAAATATAGAAAAAAAGAGTTCAATTTATAAAAAAAAAATGGATTAAGGAGATGCCGAACTAGATGTATGTAATCTAATTGCTATAAGACAACTCTTGTGAATCTTTCGAAGAATTATTCTAGAATCCGATTGAATGTAAGATATGAATAGTTGATTTACGTTATGGAAGAAACACATGTATATGTGATATTAGATATTCATTAGTTATATATGAAGTAAAAATATATCTAATTAATATAATATCTAATACTGTGAATTTAGATAGGGATTCCAATAGAAGTCCTTCCCTTTCGTTTGTAATTGTGAATGAAATATTTATTCAATGAATAAAGTGAATATTGAATGAATAAATAGATTCAATCAAGAAAAAAAAACTAAAAATTGGAATGGTTTTGAAAAAAGAAAGAAATGGAAGAAAAAAAGTCATATGGATTCACAAAAATTATGTGAATAGAAACTAAAAAAGAAATATGGAAGTAGTTCTAATGATTCAATAATATTATTACTTCAATTCAGAGTTCTTAGTTCCTTCGACTGTATAGATCTTAGCGATGGAATAATTAAGTCATAATTTCTTTGTTGATCGTATCATTAACTATTTACTTATTTTGGTGTGAGGAACTTATCATGAATCCACTGATTTCTGCCGCTTCCGTTATTGCTGCTGGGTTGGCCGTCGGTCTTGCTTCTATTGGACCTGGGGTTGGTCAAGGTACTGCTGCGGGCCAAGCTGTAGAAGGGATCGCGAGACAGCCCGAGGCGGAGGGAAAAATACGAGGTACTTTATTGCTTAGTTTGGCTTTTATGGAAGCTTTAACAATTTATGGACTGGTTGTAGCCTTAGCGCTTTTATTTGCGAATCCCTTTGTTTAATCCTATAACAATACCTATTTTTTCTTAGGTTATTTCCTTGGACTTACCACTCCCGCTTTTTCGAATTATATTAAGATTTCACTCCTACAATTATTTATTTGTTGGGACAATAAACCATGGGGAAG